AGATTATTGGGTAGGTACAACCAATCAATTCTAACTAGAATCTAACTAGAAAGCGATCAAAATAGAAAATTTTTCATCATAATAAAAGCAGGATCTTTCCTTCTAGGCTGGGGGGATAAAGAGAAAATTGTTTTCTTACAAAAACGAAAAAAAAAATTCTATTTCTATTCATGTTTGCAAAAACAATGTTTTCTTCTTTTTCTGATTATCTATTTATACTATACCGACCGGATTAAATCAAGAAATTAGAAATTATAATGAATTGACTGAGCGAGGGGTCTATATTTTATGGTTAATGGATATCTTTAGATCATGATTCTATCTATTTAGACTATGATTCCATATCAGAAGAATTCTCAAATTGCTTTATAGGCCAGTTTTAGAGTTATCAAAAAAACCCTTATCCTATCTATCTATTCTATTAAAAATAGAAATAGATAAAGAATTTTTTTATAGTTGATTGTATAGTGTATACACGTAAATATACAACACAAAAAAATGGGCGGTTATTCTATTTTCATCATACAATGATTCTTTTTCTTCTTTGTATCATAATTCAACCAACTGAGGTTATTCTAAGCTGTAACTTCAATCAAATAAGAATAGTTTCTTTCATTGGTAGACTATTCCAGTAAAGTAAGATGGAATCGAATCCGGTTCCCATATTGATTTCTTAGTTCTTATCAATTCTTTTTTTGAATATTGAATTTTTTAAGATCGAATAGACTGACCATTTTTTTCTTTTTTTCATGAGAATGAATATGTTTTTATGTTATTTCGTACTGTAGAATTCTTTTCCTTGGGGGATCATTTTCCCGCGAGAAGTAATGAGAACAATGATAGAATGGATTGCTACCTATGTCTAGATCGCGGATAAATGGAAATTTTATTGATAAAACCTTTTCAATTGTAGCCAATATCTTATTACGAATAATTCCGACAACTTCAGGAGAAAAAGAGGCATTTACCTATTACAGAGATGGTGCGATTTGATTTTTTTTATTACTCTCAGTCTTACGAGAAAAGAAATACACACGATTCGTGATCGGTAAAAAAAGAAAATAAAAAAATCTACGCTTGTTGAAGGTAAAGTTTGGAAATAGAACAATTCCTTCTGTCGTGTATCCTCGATTAATGCAGCCTCAGATGCTATGTTTCAATTCTCGATTCTAGTATTGAGCGAAAGGTTATACCTATGGTTCGGTATTACAGGTCAATCCTAGTCCACTAATACCAATAGGCAGCAGAGGGGAAGAAGCACTACACCTAGGAATCAACAACACTAAAACTTTGTTATAAATTATCCCTTTCTTTAGCAGGCTTGGGACTAAAAGAATGGTTGGGACAACAAACATCCATCTCGTTTGTATTTTGGATACCCGTATAACCATCGAAGGCTGTTGAAGTGACTTATTTCTGGAATTTGGGAAGCGTTGAGAACAAAGAAATTGTTGGAGTTATCATTTCTCTCTAGTACCAATACGTTTGATGTTAAGAAAAGATCTCTTGCAGGAAGGTTGGCTAGAGATTTCTTGTAAAAACACTAGCCCTACTCAGTTCATAATGAGAAGTTTTTCATCTTCTTTATTTTATCATTTTATCATTATGCACATAAGGGAGGAGCCGTATGAGATGAAAATCTCATGTACGGTTCTGTAACGGAGATTCTTTGAATTGAATGACGACCGTAACGGATGTCAGCCCAATCCGAAGGAAATTATGCGGAAGCTTTACAGAATTATTATGAAGCTATGCGACTAGAAATTGATCCCTATGACCGAAGTTATATACTCTATAACATAGGACTTATCCACACAAGTAACGGAGAACACACAAAAGCTTTGGAATATTATTTTCGAGCGCTCGAACGAAACCCATTCTTACCACAAGCTTTTAATAATATGGCCGTGATCTGTCATTACGTGCGACTATCTCCACTATAGAAAGAAAAAAGTAAAGAAAGATCAAATTCACTAGTAAATACTATAAAAAAGGGCTTTCTACATAAGCATCGTCTAAAACAACGATTTTTATTAGCTGTAGAAAAGAAAGAAACTTCATAGAAGTTGAAATATGAAGAAATAGATATGCCTAGCTATTTTAGTCTATGGGTAAAGTATCTAATTGATAGAGTAAGCACCGTAAAGATCAATTAGCGAGGTTTTGGCCGATACAATAAGAACTGCTTACTTATGTCATGATGTGAGACAAACGTTAGTAATCAACTTATGTAATAGAGTTGATCCACTAAGGTATTGAGCAGCGGTGTAGGATCAGATCCCAAAGATAGTAAGTCTTTCCTTTCGAAAGTCTTTTTCAAAAATTCTATATAATCTAAATTTCTATATGATATGAAACTGAGATAGTTACCTTTCAGAAAATTCTAATGATAGGCGAAATGTCTATGTTTTATTCTTCTGAAGGTGGGAGAAAAGATAAAACTAAAATAAACCGGATTTTTAATCCAAACTTAAGATTTAAGTTTGAAACTCATTTTATT